GAGGGTTTGGGGATAGAGGGACTTGAACCCTCACGACTTATAAAGTCGACGGATTTTCCTTTTACTAGAAATTTCATTGTTGTCAGTATTGACATGTAGAATGGGACTCTCTCTTTATCCTCGTCCGATTAATCCTATTTTTAAAAGATCTCAAAAACAATGAATTGAAGGATTTGATTACTTAATATTTGAGTGGAATGGATTCACAATAATTGTAAAAAAATTCAGAATCTTCTATTTCATAATCATTCCTAATTTCATTCTAAAAAATAAATAAAGAACCTATATTATCATATGGGTTCTGTGATTAATCGTTTGCTATGTCAGTATCTATACGTGTGTATTAGATGTATAAAGCCCTTCTTTCTCTAATTTAGTAATTTAGAGGGAGTTTCACTACCAACACAACGTAATTACACCTCGATTCGTTAGAACAGCTTCCATTGAGTCTCTGCACCTATCCTTTTCCTTTGGGTTCTAGTTTGAGAACCACTTGTTTTTTCAAAAAAGGGATTTGGCTCAGGATTGCCCATTTTTCATTCCAGGGTTTCTCTGAATTTGGAAGTTACCACTTAGCAGGTTTCCATACCAAGGCTCAATACAATCAAGTCCGTAGCGTCTACCGATTTCGCCATATCCCCATTGTCCTTTTTTTTCTTTGAAACCTGGATTCCTTGTGTAATTTCCTACATTTCTTAGTTTTTTTTTTGAATCATTGAATTCATTATTCGACGTAGTCTAGCAGCTCGTCTCTATTCAAGAGACCCCGCTTATTGCAATTCAGAATTGAATTGATTCTACCGTTGATATATTTGCAATTCAATCGGAATCAGTATATCCAAAAGTTTTTCTCTCCTCCACCCCCTTCTTTCCTTTTTTAGAATATTCAAAATCATACTATAACGCTTGATATTCATTCTTTTTTTCTAATCAGAATTCTAAATTTCATTTGTTATGATTCTATCTTTTCCTTAGTGAAATATTAATCCTTAAATTATTAACAAATAAAAAAAACAAAATATTTCAAAAAATGTAAAAATGTATATAATGCTCGAATGAAAATGCTAAGAGATTCGCATTTTCTCTTTATTATTCATATAGATTATTCTTTTCTATGTATTAGATTATTCGTCCGAGCCATATCAAATTGAAAATCAAATTCAATATAGAAATTGGAATAGATTCTATTAGAAAAATGGATTTGCGAGTTAGAGAAATAAAAAGAAAGTTCAATAAATTCTATAATCCTATTAAATTCTATAATCCTATTTAAGAATATCGTTTAGTTAAGCATATCAAGCTAACTTTATCTTTATGAAATTCTAGTATTTTTTTTCTAAGTAGAATTTCAAATTTCGAACTAGTTAATAACTAAGATTAATAATTAAGATTAAGATCTGCCATTTTACAGATTTCCTATATATATTTCTATTTGTTACACTATTTCTGTTATGTAAGCCCACTTAGCTCAGAGGTTAGAGCATCGCATTTGTAATGCGAGGGTCATCGGTTCAAATCCGATAGTCGGCTTTTTTCTCTATTGATGTTCCATGAACAAGAATCTCTTTTTTTTCTCCGAATTAAATGGAGAATCCAGAGTCCATTACGTCGTTCTACCTTACAATTTTGCTAGATACAAAACATTAAAATAAATAATATATATACAAAAAATCCAGATGTTGATGAAATTCCATTTTTTGTGGTACTTTAGTAGATTTTACTCTATTTATCCTTTAGTTTAATTCAGTTTTAATTTCGATGTATTCTGGAATGTAAATACAATGAAATTTATTGTGTAAAATGGAATTTCAATAAAAAAAGGAGTCTTCATGTCCCGTTATCGAGGACCTCGTTTAAAAAAAATACGCCGTCTGGGAGCTTTACCAGGACTCACTAGAAAAACGCCTAAATCCGGAAGTAATCTGAAAAAGAAATTCCATTCTGGGAAAAAAGAGCAATATCGTATTCGTCTTCAAGAAAAACAGAAATTGCGTTTTCATTATGGTCTGACAGAACGACAATTACTTAGATATGTACATATCGCTGGAAAAGCAAAAAAGTCAACAGGTCAAGTTTTACTACAATTACTTGAAATGCGTTTGGATAATATTGTTTTTCGATTGGGTATGGCTTCAACCATTCCTGGGGCCCGGCAATTAGTTAATCATAGACATATTTTAGTTAATGGTCGTATAGTTGATATACCAAGTTTTCGTTGCAAACCCCGAGATATTATTACTACGAAGGATAACCAAAGATCAAAACGTCTGGTTCAAAATTCTATTGCTTCATCCGATCCGGGCAAATTGCCAAAGCATTTGACGGTTGATACATTGCAATATAAAGGACTAGTACAAAAAATCCTAGATAGAAAGTGGGTCGGTCTGAAAATAAATGAGCTGTTAGTTGTAGAATATTACTCTCGTCAGACTTGAGCTTAACGCAAAAGGAAAGGTTCATAGAATTTTTTTTCCCCTTCCCCTTTCCCCGAACTAAATCGACCTAAGGCTCTTAATTCGTATTTTCCCATTCACCTAGCAGAAATAGATTAACCTTAGGATCTTTTTTCTTTTTTGTTATATTTTACATACCAAAGTTATTTGCTTTAGAGAATTCTATTAAATAAAGGTATTATTGCTCAAATAAATTGTTATTTGATTTGATACATTGTAATCGGTAACGTTGATGAATTAAGAGAAACGGAAAGAGAGGGATTCGAACCCTCGGTAAACAAAAGTCTACATAGCAGTTCCAATGCTACGCCTTGAACCGCTCGGCCATCTCTCCTACATAATCTTATTATGGAAAATAAACTGAGTGAATAGCGAGTTTTCGTATTCCTGCAGTACAGGTACAGCCACAACCGTTCGGGGATTCCATGGCTCTATTGGAAAAATTCTTTTTTTTTATCTAAGTGTAAGGATCCTTTATTTTTTTTTACTAGGAATTCCGCTCCCTTAAAAGTTTTTCTTTGGGGAAAACCCAAATAAAAAGAGAATAGAAGAATCCTTATTATTCCATAAGAAAATAAAGGAACCAAGGAACCCTAGAATTCTATTTGCATAAGGTATGTTACGCCATACAATCTAAATAAAAAAGGGTATGGGATAATTAATGACTTTGAAAACGCGAAATAGCTGATGACAGAAGTTGTTGTTGAGAAATAGGAAAGTGGAATGAAATCCAATCTTAGTCAAATATTTCATATCTCTTCTTGTCCAAACAGAAGGAAAAGGAGACAATTTGAGCTGAGTGGAAAATCCATACCTCTCTTATCCATTTAGAGCATATGGAGCGATTTATAAGTTTTTATGTTATTTTGTGATAGAATGAAAAGAATTCTATATAGAATGGATTGGGAATTATGGCTAGATCCCGTATAAATGGAAATTTCATTGATAAGACCTCCTCGATTGTAGCCAATATTTTATTGCAAATAATTCCGACAACCTCAGGGGAAAAAAGGGCATTTACTTATTATAGAGATGGTGCGATTTGACTCTTTTTTTTTTTTTTTGTTTTTTTTATTTAGCCCTACCTACATCTCATTCTTACGAGAAAGAGAGGGGGTTCGCATAGAGAGAGCAAAATTAGTAAAGGAAACCCACGCTTGGGGAAGGTGAGGTGAACTAACAATTCCTTCTGTCGTGTATCCTCGATTGATGTGGCCTTAGATGCTTCAATTGTAGATTTGAGTATTGAGCGAAAGGTTACACCTAAAGGATAGGTTCTGTATTACAGGCTAATCCTACTCTACTAGGACCAATAGGCAGCATAGGGGAGAAAAGCACTACACCTCGAAATAGGAATCAACAAGAGAAAAACTTTGTTAGAAATTAACCCTTTCCTGATTGGTATCAGGGTTGGGAAGAATGGTTGGGATAGCAAACAACCATCAGGTTTGTACGTTGGATACCCTTATAACCATCAAAGGTCGTTGAAGTGGCTAATTCCTCTAAATAGGAGGCGTTGAGAACAAAGAAATTCCTGGAGCTATCGTTTTCCTCTAGCATTAATAGAATTCATTGGTGTTAAGAAAAACCTCTTGGGGGAAGGTTGGCTAGAGATTTCTTGGAAAAATACCAGCCCCCTTCGGTCCATAATGAGATGGGACTAATTCTATTTTCATTCTATAGATTTTTTGCTTAGTACTATGTACAGAAGGGAGGAGCCGTATGAGATGAAAACCTCATGTACGGTTTTGGAACGGAGATTTTTTGAATAGAATGAACGACCGTAACGGATGTTGGCTCAATCTGAAGGAAATTATGCGGAAGCTTTGCAGAATTATTATGAAGCTACGCGACTAGAAATTGATCCCTATGATCGAAGTTATATACTATATAACATCGGCCTTATACACACAAGCAATGGAGAGCATACAAAGGCTTTGGAATATTATTTCCGGGCGCTAGAACGAAACCCCTTCTTACCGCAAGCTTTTAATAATATGGCCGTGATCTGTCATTACGTGCGACTATCTCCACTATAGAAAGAAAGAAGAAAAAAAGATGAAATTTTCTAGTATTTACTAGAAAAAGGGCTTTCTACATAGGGATCGTCAAAACAATGATTTTGCCCTATCAGCTGTAGGAAGGAAGAACACTTCACGAGAATCAAAATAAGAAGAAAGTCGAGCCGAGCCTATACTACTACTCTATGGATAAAGTCTCAAATTGATAGAGAAAGCACCGTAAAGATCAATTAGTGAGCGACTGGGTCGATACAACTAAAAAAAACTGCTTAATTATACCATGATATGGGGCAAAATTTAGGAATCTGCTTATGTAATAGAGCCGATCCACTAAAGGATTAAGCAGCGGTGTAGTATCAGATCCCAAAGATAGTAAGTTCTTTTTTCTTTCTTATGGGAAAAAGTCTTTTTCAAGGATTCTATAGAAATTTCATATATGAAAGACACGAAACCGAGATAGTTACCTTTCAGAAAATTCGAACGAAGGATATAGGTCTATCTATGCTTCATTCTTCTGAAGGTGGGAGAAAAGATCAGACTGATTATTGATCAAAATTAGAGTTTGAAACTTAGGTAATTAACTTCTTCTGCTTAACCCAAGAAGAAATTGGATCGATTTTTGAGAAATCGAATTCAGTTAAGATAGGGGAAATTAAGATAGCAATTTCTGAGCCGTATGAGGTAGGAAACTCTCAAGTACGGTTCTAGGGGAAGGAACTGCCTATTCCGACCGAGGAGAACAGGCCATTCTACAGGGCGATTCGGAAATTGCAGAAGCTTGGTTTGATCAAGCTGCTGAGTATTGGAAACAAGCTATAGCGCTTACTCCGGGAAATTATATTGAAGCACAGAACTGGTTGAAGATTACGAAGCGCTTTGAATTTGAATAAGACCACTCTTCATTTTCATAAAATGGGCGGTTTGGTTGTTGATCCATTAATCAAATAATTTTGGTAAGAAGATCGAATCAAGAATTTCATTATATCCCTTTCTTCTACCTTCGATTTTATATCATTTCGATTTTATATCATATTTCATAAGGATAAACAATTTTCATAAGGATAAACAATAGGGATAGGCTCTAGAACAGAGGTAATAAAGTAAATAAAAGGGGGCAATCTAAATATTCCTACCTAAGGGACGATTTTTTTAATAATTCTAATGAGTTTCTTGGAATTTGGAATCGAATAAAAATATTTATATTATGCTCACTCAAGGAAAGTAGATGTAGGGCTTATACCCTAAAAAAAAAAAAATACACTAGCTTCTTAAATTAAAACGTAAAAAAAAATCTTTTTTGTTACGTCGGGAAATAATTTTCCAGGATAACCAATGTCCGTTAGGCACCTAATCCTTATGTCATAATAGATCCGAACACTTGCCTCGGATTGACTTCAATATATAATTGCTCCAGTGAATAACTAAAAAAAAAATAGAAGGGCGGTAGATAGTAAAGAAAAGGACTAATCATAATATCTATCCTTCAAAGATTCACTAAAAAGACAGTTGGCGGGTCTCTTTGTATGTCTTATCCGGAAAGAGGAGGACTTAATGATTATTCGTTCGCCGGAACCAGAAGTTAAAATTGTTGTGGATAGGGATCCTGTAAAAACATCTTTTGAGGAATGGGCCAGACCCGGTCATTTCTCAAGAACAATAGCTAAGGGCCCCGATACTACCACTTGGATCTGGAACCTACATGCTGATGCTCACGATTTCGATAGTCATACCGGTGATTTGGAGGAGATCTCTCGAAAAATCTTTAGTGCTCATTTCGGTCAACTCTCCATTATCTTTCTTTGGTTGAGTGGCATGTACTTCCACGGTGCCCGTTTTTCCAATTATGAAGCATGGCTAAGCGATCCTACTCACATTGGACCCAGTGCTCAGGTAGTTTGGCCAATAGTAGGGCAAGAAATTTTGAATGGTGATGTAGGCGGTGGTTTCCGAGGAATCCAAATAACCTCCGGTTTTTTTCAGATTTGGCGAGCATCTGGAATAACTAGTGAGTTACAACTCTATTGTACTGCAATCGGTGCATTGATTTTTGCATCGTTAATGCTTTTTGCTGGTTGGTTCCATTATCACAAAGCCGCTCCCAAATTGGCCTGGTTCCAAGATGTAGAATCCATGTTGAATCACCACTTAGCGGGGTTATTAGGACTTGGGTCTCTTTCTTGGGCGGGACACCAAATCCATGTATCTTTACCGATTAACCAATTTCTTGACGCTGGGGTTGATCCTAAAGAGATACCACTTCCTCATGAATTTATCTTGAATCGTGACCTTTTGGCTCAACTTTATCCTAGTTTTGCCGAAGGAGCAACCCCCTTTTTCACCTTGAATTGGTCCAAATACGCAGAATTTCTTACTTTTCGCGGAGGACTAGATCCAATAACCGGTGGCCTATGGTTGAGCGATATTGCGCACCATCATTTAGCTATTGCTATTCTTTTCCTGATCGCTGGTCATATGTATAGGACCAACTGGGGTATTGGTCATGGACTTAAAGATATTTTGGAGGCTCATAAAGGCCCATTTACAGGACAAGGCCATAAGGGTCTCTATGAAATCCTAACAACGTCATGGCATGCTCAATTATCTCTTAACCTAGCTATGCTAGGCTCTCTAACTATTGTTGTAGCTCATCATATGTACTCTATGCCCCCCTATCCATACCTAGCTACTGACTATGGTACACAACTTTCCTTGTTCACACACCACATGTGGATTGGCGGATTTCTAATAGTTGGTGCTGCTGCACATGCAGCCATTTTTATGGTAAGAGACTATGATCCAACTACTCGATACAACGATCTATTAGATCGCGTCCTTAGACACCGCGATGCAATCATATCCCACCTTAACTGGGTATGTATATTTCTAGGTTTTCACAGTTTTGGCTTGTACATTCATAATGATACCATGAGTGCTTTAGGCCGTCCCCAAGATATGTTTTCGGATACCGCCATACAATTACAACCCATCTTTGCTCAATGGGTACAAAATATCCATGCTGACGCGCC